CCCTCATTTTTTCTTTTATGAAATTGATCCCCATCAGAACAAAAATCACTTGAGACATGTACCTACCAATTTGACATAGATCCAAGATATTTGATTAAATCAATGTGATGGAGAAGTTCGATTTGTCCCCTTAATCAAAAAAAAACAATTTCCGAAATTTTATTGATCCCCTTTATCATCCCGGATTTTTTCGTTATAAATTTTCTGGTTTACTACGAAGACATATTTCGTCTTAAAAAAAATGAATGAATCAAGAAAGTAGAAGAAATGGAGTTGAAAGTTGTATTTTTTTGTTGGGGTGGATAAACCATTCCACAAGGGGATCCTTTCCCTCGTATTTCTTTCTATTTATAAGAAACGCTTTATATTATATATAGTTAATCGAGACTATTTTTTTTTTTCATATTGAATTTAGATAGAATTTTAGATCGAATTAAATTAGATATTCGATTTTTAAATTGAGTATTCGTTTTTCAGTTTTGAAATGAAATTCGAATTCTATTCTAATAAAAGAAAAAATATGAATAATGGATAATGATAATGGCTTTTTATATCGAATCGGATGGGATGGCGGTTAGAATGAAGGATTCATAAATAGGAATAACGAATCAAAAAACTCTATGGAATCGTGAAGGGCGGAAGGATCTCTTGGATTGAATCCTATTCTTACATTCTATTGACTCTATTGACTCTATTGACAATTTAGAAAAATTGTTGATACTATGCTCATAGTATGGTGGCGGTCGGACACATATGCCCCCATCGTCTAGTGGTTCAGGACATCTCTCTTTCAAGGAGGCAGCGGGGATTCGACTTCCCCTGGGGGTAGGGTACTACAAAAGGAAGTTGATCGTGCATTAATTGAAAATGGAATTGATTTTTCCTGGGTCGATGCCCGAGGGGTTAATGGGGACGGACTGTAAATTCGTTGGCAATATGTCTACGCTGGTTCAAATCCAGCTCGGCCCAAGAATTCGCTCATAGACCGTGAGATGCAAATTTTGTCTTTCTGAAGCGCACGATACGTGGGAATAAAAGAATTCCATTCTATATACATACCTCTTTATTTGTTTTATTTACTTGTTCCAAAAAATTCGGATCTAGAGAATATAATGATCTAGATTCATATCAGTATCTGTAAGTATAAAGGAAAGTCTAAATAAACGAAAAAAGAAATCTTTTTTGATTGAAAAATTGATGATCAATCGATTTGTAAATAAAGAAAGAATCACTAGTAATGTAATTACTGTCGTTCTCACAAAAAAGAAAGTGCATAGTCATGCAAATATCACTATATCACTCGTGTCTCTGTTACAACACGAAAAAAATGGGTTTGAACGAAATCCTAAAAATATTGATGCGGTATACCTTATTTCCCTGGGATTGTAGTTCAATTGGTCAGAGCACCGCCCTGTCAAGGCGGAAGCTGCGGGTTCGAGCCCCGTCAGTCCCGACGGATCCAATAGACACATCAACTCACCTCTCTATTTTTTTTTTCTGGTAAAAGGGGCACAATGAAATTAATAGAATTTCGGTCATTCTCAATAGGGATTTTTTTTCTTTTTTCGTTATTTCTCATCAAACACAACCAAATATTTAAATTTTCATTACTTCAACTAGTACCTATTGGGGGGAGAGAGATCTAATTGGACTAATCCAATTATTGGGAACATCATATTCCGGATTCCAAAGGATAGCGTACTGGGTCTGGTCTTTCAATTTATTGCCTCTATCTAATGGAATAGAGTATCATATGTTTCTCGGGAGCACATACACAACTAGAATTCATTTCTTGTACACTCCAAAAAAAAATGGAATTTGAGTTACCCGGAAAAAGACTTTTCAGATGAAAACTCTCTCCCTTTCTAGTTCCGATTTTGGGTAGTCTCAATGACTCAAACTAACTCCTTTTTTTTAATCTATCTCATTCCAATTTTACACCGAACTTTTTTTTAATCTATGCTAGTACTAATCCAAGAAAAGAGAATATTAAAAAAAGAAAGATCAAATAACCACCCCCTTTAGCTTTATTATTCGTGTTATTTGTGAGGTAATGAATAATCGTTTGATTGTCCAAGGAAGGCGGTAGGTTGTAGAAAGAATGTAAAAAAAGAAAAAAAGATTTCTCGATTCGATTACGAATTCAATTTTATATTGAGTATGGATAAAGGATCTTCCTATGTTATACTATTTAATTCGCGACGGCGAAGTGATTTGATAGCCCAGATTTTGTTATTCATAATATTGATGCGATTCAATATCATCGAGATGGAATTCATCCCCTTGAATTTACAGGCGAAATTTTGATTATCTCTATGGGATTAAATCCCGAGTTATTGCGAAGTAAAAACCACTTAGATTATGGAAGTAAATATTCTCGCATTTATTGCTACTGCACTCTTTATTCTAGTTCCTACTGCTTTTTTACTTATCATATATGTAAAAACGGTCAGCCAAACCGATTAATCTGAATGAAACTTGACTTCTTATGTCTTTATCAATGAGAATTATTTAAGAAATAAATATAAATAAAGGATTCCAATTTCGTTTCTTAAATCTTCAATTAAATACGCAGGCTAGAATCAACAGTATTCTATGAGATTTGATAATATGGTAGAAAGGTTGATATATTTCTTTCTACCATATTATCTATTAGATTGGTGGTTTTTTAGTTTATAAAGTTGTACTGTATAAAGATACAGGCTTAATATAGAGCAATCTTCTAAAATATCTATCTTCATATCGATAGAATTCTATCCATAGAATATACATAGGGCCCCAGTTCTATTTCTTTGCTAGATTTCTTTTTTTGATTTGTATTGATTTTTTTGATTTGTATTGATTCCGACCGAAATAAAAAAAAAAGGGGGGTAACTCTTACTTTTACGGCTTGAATTCCGAGATTTCTGATTATTTCAAATCGAAATCCCAGTATCTATCGAAAAAAAGAAAATCAAAGAAGTAAAAAGTCTACGGACAGGGCTCCCATTAATTTCATAAAAAAAAACCAGTCATTTTTTTTTAGCATTCCAAACCAAAAAAGTATTTGATTAAATCGCTAACAGAAAGGAGTATGGGAACTTCTTCCAATTTCGAAAAGGAGTAGTAAACCCTACCGATTTGTAACACTTGAACCATGATATGAAATGAGTCGATGTCGATAAAGCATAAATCCAAAAAACAATTGAGAAAGTTTGATTCCTTACCGTAATTACATTAATAGTACTTCTAAAGTCCACTTCTCCCCCATACGACGAGTGAAAGGGAAAATGTAAAGACTACCATTAAAGCAGCCCAAGCGAGACTTACTATATCCATGTGAATTATGTCCCCTATCTGAATATGAAGGAATTATTCCATTCTTGTTCACTAATAATAGTGAAATCCAGGGTGCATAGTCAAAAGGGGATTCTTACTCCCAATTCTTTATTTAATGAACCAATCCAATAAATGCATTTAATTTATAAGAAATTCTTAATACAAATTTTCTGATCATTATGATTTCTAGTCGAATTGGGAAAGATTAAGTACAAGCAAAATATGCAACGACCCCCGTGGACAAGGGAGTCTTACTAATATAGCTATAGCATGTAGGAATAAAAAGATCTATTCTTTTGTTAACCTTCATAATTCATTCATAAAAAAACGGAATAAAAACTATATCTATATAACCAAGGTAAATCATTATCTATCACACACATACCTCTATTTTCTTTATTTCCCATTTTCTTTATTTCCCATTTTCTCTATTTCGTCTCTGTGAAAAAATGGGGAGACAGTCGATTATATTCTTGACTAGGGGTTACTGAACAGAAGTTTTTTTGGCAGTTTTTTTTTCTAAAAACTGAATTTGACAATCAAATATTGATCGAATATCTGAGTATTCAAAGACATTCGGGAGTTTGTAGACCAAAGTTGTTTCTCCACAATAAGTAACAGTTAGACTCCCTTTTGGTTATCTAATTCAAGGCCCAGTCAGTAAATATTCCATTAGTAGTGGAAGGGCTATCAAGACTTCTCGGCTCCCTTCATAGTACGAAAATCTTTTTTTGACTCCTATCAAAAAAAAGTTACAGATCTTTTGAGAATCTCCATATGCTTCGAATCAAGGGGGTATCAACAGCCCCCCTCCCCCTATGCTGGCGAAGATTTCGGTGAGTTATATCAAAAAAAAGAAGGGATTTCAGGTCTTTTGTTGACCAGGCGACACCCAGATTTGAACCGGGGAAAAAAGGATTTGCAGTCCTCCGCCTTACCGCTCGGCCATGTCGCCAAAAAAAATAGATGACAATATTACCCCCTTTTTGGTTTGAGGTGTATTGGATTACTGAACTTCTTTTTTTGGACTGACATCTTGAATCCTGTTTGCCTTAACCAAAAGAAACCATTCCCTTTTTTTATTAGATCCAACCCTTCGATTGATTGTATAGTATCACAAAATACACAATACCTAAAAACTTCCCCTATCCTTTCTATTGAAAGGGAAAATTTCTTTCACAAAAAAAATTCATAATAATTTTGAACCATTAACTATTGACTTGTGGCTTGACTGCGAATTCATGAATGATTTTTAGATTTCGATCTTAAATTATGTTTCCCTAATGACATAAGAAAGTCAAAATAATAACTAATTATTGTTGATTCTTTTCAATCAAAAAATTTTTCTTAATTTCCATTTTTCTCAATTTCGATTATAATTATATATTATTTATATATATTTATATTATATAAAAAAAATTTATATATGTAAAGTAAACTCTGGAACCAGAACATATATAATCCCAGATATAGAATCGGATATTCAAATATAGGGTGCCGATAGGGAATTCTCAGAAAATATCGTACTTCAATTTTTCATTGAATCGATTGACGAAAAAAAGTCTAAATTTGGATAGACCCCCGCCCATGCTGCCCCGAATAGAACAGCAATAAAAGAATAAAAGGGGAGACGAATATATAGAAGATAGCTACACATGTTTAATAAATACAACCCGCTTACC